CTTTTCTTATTTATCCGAAAAATACTAAAAAATATTCTAAAGTGCAGCCGGATAGATCCAATCTATTCTTGAAATAGACAACTCGCACACACTCCCTTTCCAAAAAAAATCAAAACACCAACCACTACAGTTAGATTTATTAGATTTGTTGCTAAAATATCGGTATTAAGCCCGAAACTGCCAGCGGATGGCCAGTGAGCTAAAAAAACGAAAGAATGGGTTACATTTTTCATATGCTCTCCTCTTATAGATAGGACAAACAAAGAACAAAGTTTTTCGATCACTTACTTCGCTCGCCGTTTTTTGATCGGTTTTTTTAATGCAAATAGATTCAATCTAGTAATTTCTTTTAGATTAAGTCTTAGGTCTTCTTTGACCTGTGAAAGACCTCCTTTGTTGAAATGTTCTGTTCCCAAAATTCCTAAAATAAAAGGAAAAAAACTTTCCACTTTCCTAAACTAAGGACGGGAAGGAAGAAGGGGAGCATATCTTCTAAATTAATCATACTCAACTCAGCCCTTCCTGGGGTGGGATATTGTCTGTCCCGATAAATAGCTAATTCCAGCAGTAATAAATAGGAGTAAATAAAATAAAGTAAAGTATTGATATAATTGGAATTGCGGAAGCAAATACCCATTTAACTAAAAAAAGAAAAAAGGTATCTAATCGAAAGAGCTTATTTTATTTGTTAGGATTAAACAAAAGGGTTCGCAAATAAAAGCGCTAGTGCCACAACTAGTCCATAAATTGTTAAAGCTTCCATAAAAGCTAGACTAAGCAATAAAGTGCCTCGTATTTTACCTTCTGCTTCTGGCTGTCTCGCAATACCTTCTACAGCTTGTCCTGCAGCAGTACCTTGACCAACTCCAGGCCCAATAGAAGCAAGCCCTACGGCCAATCCAGCAGCAATAACAGAAGCAGCAGCAATTAGTGGATTCATGGTGAGTTCCTCGTGTCAAAAAAAAAATGGTTAAGGATACAATCAACCAAGAAATTCTTACTTCTAAGCTCTATCTCTATTGAGGAGAAGTAACTAAAAAAGTACAAATTGAAATTATAATGTAAATTGCCCGAACTACATAGAAGGGAATTCCATATCTCGGATTAGATAATGAATCTAACCTAGGAATATATAATACCCTATATACATTTGTTTCTTCTATTTTTTTGTTTGCGTATTTTCTCATTTTCTATTGAATCGGATTCTAAAATCATTGCTTAACGCAGAAAACCGTATAAAAGGTGACTCCACTCCACTTCTAGACATTAAGGATATATAGTATAGATCCAGTCTGACTCCACCCTCCCTCCTTACTGCATCTATACTTTGACAATTCCATAATATAGTTATAGTCTATTTTCTCTCCTACAACTCTAGGTTGTATATTCATACGCATTTCTAACTATTTTTTTTGCAACCAAGCGGATTATCTGGAACCACGCATGAATTGAGCTAAGCTGAAAAAAAAAATACTATTTCCAAAACTAGTCAATTCAATGATGACCCTCCATGGATTCACCTATATAGGCTGCGGCTAATGTTGCAAAAATAAGAGCTTGAATACCGCTTGTAAATAATCCAAGAAACATGACAGGTATAGGGACTACTAAGGGGACTAAAGAAACAAGAACAACAACGACTAATTCATCCGCTAATATATTCCCGAAAAGTCGAAAGCTAAGCGATAATGGTTTTGTGAAATCCTCTAGGATGTTAATTGGTAAAAGGATTGGGGTTGGTTTAATATATTTCTCGAAATAGCTCAATCCTTTTTTGCTAAGACCCGCATAAAAATATGCTGCTGACGTGAGTAAAGCTAAAGCAACAGTAGTATTTATATCATTCGTGGGCGCTGCTAATTCCCCATGGGGTAACTCTATAATTTTCCAAGGTAAAAGAGCACCCGACCAATTCGAAACAAAAATAAAAAGGAACATAGTCCCAATAAAGGGAACCCAGGGACCATATTCTTCTCCAATCTGAGTTTTGCTCAAGTCCCGAATAAACTCAAGGACATATTCAAAGAAATTCTGACCGTCGGTCGGGATGGTTTGTGGATTCCGAACAGCTATGACAACTGAACCTAACAAGATAGTAATTACGACCCAAGAAGTGATGAGTACTTGGGCATGAATTTGGAAACCTCCTATTTGCCAATAGAAGTGTTGGCCTACTTCTACACCCGATATATCGTATAACCCCTTGAGTGTTTTAATGGAACAAGGTATAATATTCATATTGTCCTCTGATAAAAATTGAACTTCAAAAAAGGAATTCTTTTGATTCAACCATCTCTTTCTCAACTCAGCAACTTGAAGTATTAATCTTATATTTAGGATACCAAGAAAGCACATCAGATCATAATATATATCAATACCCTCTAATATATATCAATATTCCCCTTCTTTTTTCTATGCAAAACGAAAAAGAATAGTAAGTGATTCCATAAATCTACGCAGTTGCCCAAGAATTCACTATTCTTCTTAATCAACGATTTCTTATATAGAGAGAACGCCCTTCACAAATTGCAAATACTAATTTGTTAAGAATCAATCGAATTGAAGTCATAGTGTCGTCGTTGGCTGGAATCGATATATTCGCGAGATCCGGGTCGCAATTTGTATCGACTAAAGAAATAGTAGGAATCCCCAAAATGGCACACTCCCGAAGAGCTATATACTCTTTTTGCTGATCGAGGACGATCACAATGTCTGGCAATCTCGTCATATATTTGATCCCGCCGAGATATCTTTGCAAAGTGGATAATTTTCTCTTCAAGATTGCCACATCTCTTTTTGGGAGATGTTGGAATTTTCCCATTTTTTCTTCTGCTCTTAAATCTCTAAATTGAGAAAGTCTAGTTTTCGTAATCGACCAATTAGTTAACATACCACTGAACCACTTTTTATTAACATAATGACAACGAGCCCTTATTGCAGCTGATGCTACTAAATCCGTTGCTCTTTTTTTTGTGCCAACAATTAAGAAACTTTTTCCCTGACTTGCTGCATCAAAAACTAAATCACAACCTTCTGATAAAAAACGAGCCGTTCTAGCGAGATTTATAATATGAGTACCTTTACGCTTTGCCGAAATGTAAGGGGCCATTTTAGGATTCCATTTCTTAATACCATGACCAAAATGAACTCCTGCTTCTATCATCTCTTTCAAATTGATGTTCCAATATCTTCTTGTCATTTTTTCCACACTTCCTTTTGATTGTTTCTTTTTTTTTTCATCCTACCATTCCATTACGGAATTTTATTCTTTTTGAAGATTAAGAAAGATCCGAAATAGCTTGAAATAAATAATAATTGTTCCGAAGGAACCTTCCCTTCTACTGAGAGTTGGCCATTGATACATTGTATAAACATAACCTTAAATGTATTAACCGACTTCTTTTACTTATTTTAAAATTTTAAATAAAAATATAAAATTTGACCTCTTAGTGTTCTAAAGTTCAAAAGTCTAGTAAAGTAAAAAAATCTGCTTTATGTATCCTTAAATCGTATAAATGGGGGTAAATGGGGGTTCTGATGTCTCATAGAAATTGTTTGTTACGTCAGAATCTGAAGAAACTAATTCTGTATGGAGAAATAAAAAATCTCTCATTTCCGACGCGAATAGATTTTGTTTTTGAATTTCGAAATAAAGGTTCTTGTCTTGTGGGGAACGATGCACAAATTTTAGGAATCCGGTACCAACAGGTATAATCCCCCCCAGAACTACGTTTTCTTTCAACCCTTTCAACCAATCAATACGACCTCGTAGGGCAGCTTTTGCTAAAACTCGAGCAGTTTCTTGAAAACTTGCTTCAGATATGAAACTTTGGGTATTCAGGGAAGCCCTTGTTATTCCCAATAAGATTGCCCGATAATAGATCGATTCATCCAAAGCTCGCCCTGCTCGTTCCGCTCGCAATAGTCCGATTAATTCCCCAGGTGAAAAAACATTAGACATTCCATCTTCAGAAACCCGCACTTTTGATGTTACTTGGCGTATAATAATCTCTATATGTCTATTATGAATTTGTACCCCTTGGGATCGATAAACCTTTTGGATTTTATTAACCAAAGAGATACGACTTTGGGCTATGGTTAGCTCAGCTCCAATCAAGAATCCCCATGGGACCCCAAGAATTCTTGGTATACGCTCATTCCAATCCTCAATTCTCCTTTCGAGATTCGGGGATAATGAATCAATTGAACGCGCTTCAAAGATTTGTTCCACTTTTGGAAGACCTTGCGTTATGTCACTAGATCTCGATTTTTCATATATAAACGTAACTAACCTATCCCCCTTGTAAAGGATTTCTCCATAATGACCATTAACAGTTGCTCCTGTAGTGGCCAAATAAGGTTTAGCTGCTCTTATAACAAAGGAATCCATATTAACAATGAAAATTTGACCAGATTTTTTTATGTGCGATTTAAATAGACATGCATTTTCACAAATAAATTGTCCAAGGTGAATTATTGCTGATGTCTCTTCCCAAGAATCATGATGGACAAAGCGACAATTCAAAAGTAATGGATCCAACATTATGTTACTATCGAAATTAGAAATCCTTTTATTTTCATCTATTAAAGAGTATTTAAGTCCTTGAAGTACTTGGAAGGTTTGTTTCAAATTGGCAAGGAACAAATATTTTTTTAACAGGATCTTATTATACGTTAGTAAATAGTAAGATGAAGAAAAATTCGATATACTAGGTACAATAACGCCTAAGGGCCCAAAAATTTCTTGAATAGGAATTCTAGGATTCAATTCTTTTATCGCATTGGGGTGTTTTAAATTCTTGAATAAACCAATTCGAGAACAGTTGGATGCCGACAAAATCATCAAAGGTTGGTATTCTTTATTTCGATTCAACAATGTGCCAATAGCTTCTTGATGTTGGCTAAGTGATTCAATCTTCGCCTTGGAATAAAAGGAATTGATATTGGTGCGATCTAACCTATTATGGGGAATCGGTCCTGCACTTGTCCTATCATACCTTTTTCGTGTATATGAAATAGTGGACTTGACTAACTCAATTCTTAGGAAATCGCGAATAAGGTCATTTGCTCTTACCTCAACAAGGGAAGCACCAGCCTTCTCTTTTTCTTCTTGTTCCCAATTCACTACTAAGCAAGTTCTAACAAATTGACTGTTTGTGTGATAAATTCTTTGAGTTAACTTGCTATTTTCATGAGAAATAAAATTGACAAGTCGAAGTTGGAGATTATCTTCTTCTTGCAAGAGATCCTGTGGGAAAAGTGTTGCTAAATTTCTCCTTTCGTCCATTTCATATGCGACTGCAGGGCGAACGAAAACAAAATACTTTTCCTTGCTCTTGAAAATTTTTTTTCGTTGAACATAGACCCAATTTTTCTTTTTTTTTGATTCCTTAGAATATTTTTTTTTTCTTTCTGGTGGTATCAAACAGCCACCTAATACCTTATCTGCCTCTTCAGGAAAATGAATATCTCCGGAAAATATTTTGAGTTCTGTATGGCTTTTTTTTCTCCTCACTCGGACCAGTCCACCTAGTCGACTTCTTGTATTTTTTGTGAGTTGTGTATTCACTCCAATAATACTATTGTCAAGTACCTTTAGGTATGAAGATCTCGGCAAGATATGCAGTTCTTGAAGAATGAAAAAAAACCGATCCACTTCTTTTTGGTATTTTAGACTAAATTCTTTTGTTCCTCGATGCTCAATAAAACCCTCTTTTTTTAAGATAGAATCTTCCTCTGGACTATCGTATTCGTCCTCGGGGTCTTCTTCTAAGTCTTCCTCTAAAGTCCCATATTTGTCCTCTGAGCTTTCCCCGGGGTTCCCATATTCATCTTCTGAGTCTTCCTCTAGAGTTCCATATTCGCCCTCTCGGGTCCTATATTTGCTCTCTGGGCTTCCATATTCGTCTTCTGAGTCTTTCTCTAAAGTCCTATATTCGTTCTCTGGGTTCCCATATTCGTTCTCTGGACTCCCGTATTCGTCTTCTAGGGTTTCATATTTGTATTCGCCTTCTCGGGTCCTATATTCGTCTTCTAGGGTCTCATATTCGTCTTCTAAGTCTTCCTCTCGAGTCCTATATTCTTCCTCTAGGGTCCTATATCTAAATTTAACAATTCCCGAACCCTTTTTATCTTTTCTGTATTGTGGATCGTCAAAATAAGCAAAAATAGTATTTCTACGTAAAACACCCATAAAGGGGATTTCGACAGAAATACCCAAACAGGATATTAGTTCTTTCTCTTGTTCTTGATGGTATTGTAATGGAATGACGAACCTATTTCTTCGCTTTTTTGCCAACAAATCCGAATTATCTTGAAAAATAGAAGGATAGATCAAATTCCAATGGCCGTTGGCCACGATTCGATCCGACCTTGAATAATCAAAAATTTCCCTATCTTTTTTACCATAAGTATTCATTTGATCTTGATCCTTGTGGAGTGAAAAAGACACTATACTGGATCTGCATATACTTACTGACAATATCCATAAATGGCTTGTTTTTGGTAATCGACGAAGATTACCATATTGATATTCGGGCGCATGGTAAACATCAGTACTCCAGTGCATTTCGCCGTCTGATTCGGAATAAATGTGCTTTTGTACCCTTTCTTTAAAATGTAAAGTGGACGTTCCGGCACGAATCTCCGCAATTACTTGTTCGGATTTTACATATTGATTATTTTGCACTAGAATCAAGCTTTTTGAGGGAATACTCACACTATATAGAATATCCTGACTCTGAATAGTTACATGCAAGTCTATATAACATAGAAAAGCAGGCTGTCCATGGCGGGTACGTGTGGGGTGAACCAAATTTTCAGTGAATTGGATTTTTCCATTCGAAGGGGATCGTACAAGGTCGGCAGTACCCCCTGTGAATACTCCGCCAGTATGAAAAGTTCTTAATGTTAGTTGAGTCCCGGGCTCCCCAATTGATTGACCCGCAATAACACCTACGGCTTCTCCCAATTCTACGAGATCGCTATGAGTAGGACTCCGGCCATAACAGAATTGACAGATCCAAGAAGTGCTTCGGCAGGTAAAGGGGGTTCTAATATATATTGGTTGTGCTCGAAATGGTTGTGCTCGAAAGGCAGTTATGAATCGATTCACTAATCCAATTCCGATATCTTGATTTCGAGCGGCAATGCATCGTGAACCGATATATATATCGTCTGCTAATACACGACCAATTAGTGTTTGGGCAAAAAGTTTTTCCGTCATCCCATTTTGAGGACTAACAGAAATACCTCGGATAGTACCACAATCTCTTCTACGCACAAGAATATGTTGAACTACTTCAACAAGTCTACGTGTAAGATATCCAGCATCTGCTGTTCGTACAGCAGTATCTACAACCCCTTTGCGGGCTCCATAGCAGGAAATTATATATTCTGTCAAAGAAAGCCCCTCGCGTAAATTGCTTTGAATAGGTAAATCGATCATTTGTCCTTGAGGGTCTGCCATTAATCCTCTCATACCTACTAATTGGTGTACCTGAGATGCGTTTCCTCTGGCTCCTGAAAAAGACATTAGATAGACTGGATTAGAAGGATCCGTTATCCGAAAATTCGAATTCATTTCTTGTTTCAAATATTCACTTGTCGCATACCATATCTCAACGGATTGGCGTAATTTTTCTACCGCGTGTATAGCCCCATAATAATAGTGTTTCTCCAAAAGAAAACTTTGTTGCTCCGCGTCTTGGACTAACCATCCCTTAGAGGGTATTGTTAAAAGATCCTCGATTCCTAACGAAATCGATGTAGTAGTGGCTTGATGGAAGCCCAGAGTCTTTAGTTGATCCAGTATATGGGATGTATATCCCATTCCGAAATGATCTATTAATCTGCTAATAAGTCGTTTCATACCAGTTCCGTCTATCTCTTTATTATGAAAGACCAGATTGGCCCGTTCCGCCATACATAAGTACCCCCTTTTCGGCTGAGTAGGATTCGACAATTGCTGAGTAGGATTCGACAATGGGCCTGAGTCAGTGATTCGAAAATTTAATTAACTTCATTTACTTAATCTCAATCTGCATTCGCGTGGCAAAAATGATGATACTACGGAAATCGGAATGCCCCCCAAAAAGGGGAGGGGCATCGCCGAATCTAACTTCCTTGTTTAGATAATGTATGAATAGGCCTGACTAAATCCTTGTATGGCTTCCTCTATTTCTCTATAAAAAGAAATATGACCAAGAGTGGTTCGAATGTATATAGAACGAATTTCTTTTTTTCTATTTCCCACTATTAGATAGTGGGCATAAATCTCATGATAAGTCCCCAAAGATTCATATTGAACTTCAATTGGAACTTCTCTTGACCCAACGACGCGTTGATCCAGTTTCCATCGTAGCCACAAGGGACTGTCTAAACTGATTAGTTTCTGTCTATAAGCTCCCAGTGCATCATAAGAACTAGAAAAGTGGGGTTCTTTATCTTTCGTATACTTAGAATTATTATTATTGTAATTGACTTTTTTATTTGGATAGTTTTCGCAACTATTATATCTATTTGCACAAATACCTCGGCGGTTTCCAATCGTTAATACATAAAGCCCGATAAGCATGTCTTGGGTTGGTACGCAAATAGGATCTCCAATAGCGGGAGATAAGAGATTCATATGAGAAAACATAAGTAAACGGGCTTCCGCCTGAGCTTCCAAGGATAAAGGTAGATGAACAGCCATTTGATCCCCATCAAAGTCCGCATTGAAACCCTTACACACTAATGGGTGTAAAGAAATAGTACGCCCCTCTACTAAAGTGGGTTGAAAGGCCTGTATGCCTAATCTATGCAGGGTAGGTGCTCTATTTAACAGTACAGGATGTCCCCGCATAACTTCTTGAAGTATTTCCCATACAATGGGTTCCTTTTCCCAAATTTTCCTTTTAGCAATCCTGACATTAGAAGTAGCGCGTTTCGTGATTAAATCGCGAATTACAAATAGCTGAAAAAGCTTTATTGCTATCTCTAGAGGTAATCCACATTGATGTAATGAAAGCGAAGGACCCACAACAATGACAGAACGCCCCGAGTAATCGACCCGTTTCCCAAGCAGAGTCTCACGAAACCTTCCCTCTTTACCTTCAATTACATCTGAAAGTGATTTGTATACTTTATTGTGACCATCCCTTATCGGTTGCCCGCGGGACCCACTATCAAGAAGTGTATCCACGGCTTCTTGTACCAATTTTTCCTGGCACATTACTAAATCTGCAGGCGCTAATTCACTTCTTTTTAATAGATAGGCAAGGTTGTTGTTCCGACGGATAACTCTCTTATAAAGTTCATTAATGTCCGAAGTCACTACTTTATCTCCAGACCTATAAACAATGGGTCTCAATTCGGGAGGAAGAACGGGTAATAAGCACAAAACCATCCATTCTGGTTCCACATTTGTTTGAATAAAATGTTTTGCCAATTGCATGCGTCTAATCAAAAAAACTTTTCTTATTCGTCTTTTTCTATCTTCCCATTCATCTCCACTATACCCCTCGTCTTCTAATTCCTTCCATTCGACCAAGGAATTCTCTATAATAATTCGCAAATCCAAATCTGCTAATTGTTCTCTAATAGCACCTGCTCCTGTCGCAATTTCCCGATTTCGAAATGTTGCAAAGCCTGGGGTAGAAAAAAAGGGAGAAATGCTGTGGTTACAGGATGAAATTTCCTCTTCGAATAAACCTCGTAATCGTAAAAAAGTAGGTTTTTTAGTGCTGGGCCTAGCAAAAGAGAAATCGCCGTATACTAGGCCCTCCAACTTCTTAAGAGGTTTATCTAAAAGATTCGCGATATAACTAGGAAGACCTTTCAAATACCACACATGAGTCACGGGACATGCGAGTTTGATGTATCCCATTTGATATCTTCGTATCCGAGAATCCACAAATTCCACCCCGCATTTTTGGCAAAATCTCTCGTCTTCGTTTTCAGCTCCGCTCGCTCGAGAATTGCCACAAGCGCAAATTCCGCTTTTTATGGGTCCAAAGATTCTTTCGCAAAACAATCCATCTTTTTCTGGTTTATCGGTTTTATAATGAAAAGTAGAGGGCCTTGTGACTTCGCCAACGACTTCTCCATTAGGTAGGTTTTTGTTAGCCCAAGCCTTTATTTGTTGAGGGGAAACGAGTCCAATTTGAAGTTGTTGATGTTTATATTGGTCAATCATAAAATAGAAATAAGAAAAGAATTTATATTTATTCCGATCAAATCAAACTTCCTCCCTATTAACCTGGAAGTTCTTCTCAGATACAAGGAAATGATTCAGTTCTAGAGCCAAAGATCGTAGTTCTCGAACGAGCACTCGAAAAGATTCTGGAGGATCCTCGTGATTAGGTATTCGTTTTCCCCAGATCGTAGCATTAAGTATTTCTTGGCGAGCTATAAGATGGTCGGATTTATAAGTAAGTATCTCTTGTAAAATATGAGCAACACCAAATCCTTCTAAAGCCCAAACTTCCATTTCTCCTACTCGTTGTCCCCCTTGCTTGGCTCTTCCTCTAACGGGTTGTTGTGTAACAAGTGAGTAGGGCCCAGTAGAACGCCCATGAATTTTCTCATCAACTTGATGAATTAATTTTAAGATATAGGACTTCCCTATTAGAACAGGTTGTTCCAAGGGGTCTCCTGTTCTTCCATCAAATATTCTGCTTTTTCCCGGGTACTCGGGTTCAAATACCCATGGATTTTTTGTTTCTTTACTGGCTTCATATAATTCTGAAAACACAAGTTTTCTTGAAGCCTCTTGCTCATATCTCTCATCAAAGGGTGCTATTCTATAATGTTTCTTTAGCAGATCCCCCGCTAATCCGAGCGAGCTTTCAAATATTTGTCCCACATTCATTCGGGAGGGTACTCCTAAGGGATTGAAGACCATATCAACAGGTGTTCCATCTTGCAAATAGGGCATATCTTGCCTAGGCAAAATTTTGGAAATGATCCCCTTATTCCCATGTCTTCCGGCTACTTTATCCCCAACTTTGATTTCACGTTTCTGTAAAATATATACACGAACCGTTATGTCGAGGGGGTCCCTCTGGATCCATTTCACATCGATAACGCGCCCTCTTCCACCTATAGGTAATTTGAGAGAAGTTTCTTTTGAAGTGGATACCTCAAGGCCAAAGATGGCCCGTAATAATCCAGCTTCCGCGATATACGATGATTCACTCGCTATCTGAGGCGTTAATTTACCTACTAAAATATCACCAGTTTCTACCCAGGATCCCAACCTAACAACTCCATTTCTGTCCAAATTGCGGAGTAAATGTTCTTCTAGATGTGGTATTTCTTTAGTGATTTTTTCAGCAGAGCCTTGGCTTGTCGTATCCGTCTGAATTTCATATTTCCGGATGTGAAAAGAGGTATAAATATCCTCATATACCAAACGTTCGCAAATTAGTACTGCGTCTTCAAAATTGTAACCTTCCCATGGCATATAAGCTACTAATACGTTTTTTCCTAAAGCAAGTTCCCCCCCAACTGTAGCAGCTCCCTCTGCTAAAATTTGTCCCTTTTTAATGGATTTACCCTGGGGAACCCGGGGTTTTTGGTGCATACAAGTATTTTTGTTCGAGCGACGGTGGTTAACTAAAGGAATACTTATAGTCTTCCCACGACTTGATAAAAGGATCTTATGACTATCAGTAGAAACGATCTTTCCCTCGCGTTCGGCTATAACGGAAACCCTCGAATCTAGAGCTGTTTGGCGTTCCAATCCAGTTCCAACAATGCACTTTTCGGACCGAGAAAGGGGAACTGCTTGGCGCTGCATATTAGAACTCATTAAAGCCCGATTCGCATCATTGTGCTCAATAAAAGGAATGAGAGAACCTCCAATAGAAAAATATTGGAAAGGAAAAATACTTCTAACATGAATCTGTTCCCATGCAATAGTCAGGAATTCTTGGCGGTATCTAGCTGGAACAACCTGCTCCTCTTGAATACCTTGATTCAAGGACAAAGAATTTCCTGCTGCTATCATATAATACTCATCTCTATTTGGTGATAGATAAACCACCTCTCTCGCTTTTTTTTTTTTTTCTTTCTCAGCAGATATTTCATAAAACGGACTCTCTATGGATCCCCACAAGTGATCAATTCTCGCATGAATTGCTAAGGATCCAGTAAGTCCAACATTGATTCCTTCGGACGTGTCAATTGGACAAATACGCCCATAGTGACTCGGATGAATATCTCGGCTCCGAAAACTTGCAGTTCTCCCAGTCAACCCTCCAGGACCTAAACAACTCACTTTTCGCCCATGAACAGTTTGTGTCAATGGATTCGTTTGATCAAAAACTTGAGATAACGGATATGTACCAAAAAAGGTCTCATAAGTAGTTATTAATAAAATCGAAGTTGAAGTTGGAGTTACCAAAGTTTGGGGGGTCGGTTTCGATTGACGTATGAATACTCTACGAATAGTTTTTTGAACTGCATGTTGTAAACGACCAAGAGCCAGTCCGAATTGATCTTGTAACAGATCCGCAACCGAACGAATACGTTTATTTTTCAAGTGATTCATATCGTCATCGTCAAGTATACCCGTTCCAAATTTCATTCCAATCAAATGATCCGTAGCGGCCAATACATCTCGTGGTAACAAAAATGTATTGTTCTGAGGTATATCAAGATTAAGTCTCCGATTCATATTTCGTCGACCAATCCTTCCTAATTCACATTTTTGTTGAAAAAATTTCTTTTGTAATTCCTCACACAAGGACTCCGAAAATACCAGGTCTCCACCTACGCAAGCAAATTGTTGATAAAACTCCAAAATAGCTTTTTCTTTTGACTCAATCCTCTTCTTCTCCTTAGCATTCGGGAAAGACAAAAAAATTTCAGGGTAGGAAACATTATCTAGAATTTCTCTTAGATTCGAACCCATAGCTGATGATAGAACTAGAATAGATATCTTTTGTTTTCTACTCACGCGAGCCCATATCCTTTCTTTTTTATCAATTGCTAATTCCGATCTTCCTCCCCAATCTGATATTATAGTTCCGGTGTAGATAGAAATTCCCTTATGGTCTAATTCCGAACGGTAGTAAATACCAGGACTTAGCAATATTTGATTGATCACAATTCGGTATATTCCATTTATAATAAAGGTTCCTAAGGAATTCATTATAGGAATGTTTCCAATAGAAATGGTTTGCTTTTGCACATCGAAACCAAAAATTAATCTCGCGGATACATATAATTCGGAAGAATAGGTGAGTGATTCATACACAGCATCCCTTTCTTTTATCGAGGGTTCTAGCAATTGATACCCTTTCGCAAATAATTGAAATGCAATTTCGTGATCTGGGTCTTTAATTGTTGGAAACTTGTCAAGTTCTTCTGCCAAGGCTTGATTAATGAACCTACAAAATCCCTCGAATTGGATCTGACTAAATCCGGGTATTGTGGACATTCCCTCGTTTCCATTCCGGAGCATCTTAATCTTAAGTTTCCTGTTTATCAAAGAAAAATTCCATTATCAGCTCACTCTTAATCAATCCCTATGGATTGATCTAGCAATCATGGAATCTATATTCTGTTTACTGAATCACATGAAATTCTAGGGAACTCCACACACGTATTTCATATATGTATTTCATACATATGAATAGAGACTATTTTGACGAAAGTTCCAGTTTTCCAGGGGAGGGGTACAAATGGAATGACAATGAATTGATAAAACATTCCTAGAAAAAAATTCTGCTACTTATACTTTCATGATATTCTAATCAGATTGGATGGCAAAGATTTCTCATTTTATCTCCTTTCTATTATTAATGTAATAAAGCCATAATATAATAAATACACTAGAAAGTTTGACTTTACTTCGATTTAGAATAGCACGCTTACTTTAATTCAAAATAAAGTAAGTCACTTTTTTATTCAAGATATTTAATGCTTTGAAAAATTAAAGCACGATTCCCCATAGAGATATGTACATAAGGGGGATCTTTGGATAATAATGCTGTTCGGACCTGCAGTTTACCTATACACGGATTAGGCATAAAGCCATAATATTTTATTATGCCATTAAAAAGAAAGGGGGAGAGAATACCTATTTAAGAGTCGTTCACTACTGCAAAAAAAAAGAGAGAGAATTCTAGTTAACGGTTCCAATTCGTTCTGAATTTTGCAGCCTGTGACTAGAAATCCACTTTATTCTCCTTTTCCATCTTAATAGAAAGAAACAGAAAGTTTTATTGTATTAGCAGTATCCGTTTTAAGATAGAATCTATCGAAGAGAATAATAGAAACAGGATCAAAAAAAGCAGGAATAATTTTTTTTTTTAAAGATTGGAAAAAGTAAGGGGAATTATATTCCAAATAAAAAAGGGGGTTTTCGTAAGAAAACGTGCATGAATAGTTGCTCTTTTCTCGATTTTCGCTCGGATTTTTTGGCGGCATGGCCAAGCGGTAAGGCAGGGGACTGCAAATCCTTTATCCCCAGTTCAAATCTGGGTGCCGCCTGATCAATAAAATACTTGGGTTTTGTTTTATAGTACTGATCGAACTCGATAAATTTGTACTCCGCATAAGTTTGGGCAAGAGAGTAACTAGGCCTGCTGATACTCTGTTTTTAGAATCCATACCAAACCATAGCATAGTTCTATCCTCAAACTAGGGTTTGCTTTGGCGGTAGTGGCCAAAAAAAAAAGGGTTACCAATAGGGATATTGATTCGATTTGAGAATTTTAAACTACGAGGATAAGATGTCAGAAATCTTGGTATCCAAAGAAAGGTTCCTACGGGGCATTCCTTATTTTTTTTTTCAATTTAAGATTGAAGAAGGGGTTCCACGAAGGAATATCAAGACTTCCTAATTATCATACATTATCGTACATCTTATTTTATCTACATACACTTTAAAGTAAGGACTACTTATTCTAGCGAGAATCAGATTAAATAGGCCGATCCTAAGTTAATTTAGGAGTTGTGGATAAAGTTTCTTCATTCTTTCATAGAATGATAGAAAGCAGGGCTGTAGGGTTTAGGTCAAAAATAAATATAGGTAAGGTAGGTATCCAAAAAATATTTATTTGTCCATAATTTTATGCTATACTCGGGTGTCCTTTGCTTATAAAAAAAATAGAGTAACAAAAGGAATCAAAAATCTTCCTATTCCCGCTTCTTCTATTCAGTATTTAGGACATCATTCCCGTACTCTTTTTTAAGTAAAAGGGCTATGCTATGTATCATATTTATACTTAATGCTCTCTAATTCTACTGGAATTCCTATAAGAATAAGAATTTGTTAGGAGTAAATTCCTTGAACTGATTGATCCGTAGCTTTAGCGTAGAATCCCTTTTTGACTCTGTACCCTTGATTCCACTATGATTATTGATCAATAGTAGAATAATTCCTTTATAGAAATAGGAGACATAATTTAGATGGATATAGTAAGTCTCGCTTGGGCTGCTTTAATGGTAGTCTTTACATTCTCTCTTTCACTAGTAGTATGGGGGAGGAGTGGACTCTAGGGATACTACTAATTGATTGAATAATCAAATTGTTGTATCAACTCTTTTCTTTAATTGATCGTTTTGCATTAATTATTTTGTCAAACGTTATTCTTTAATCTTTTTTTTTGTTTTGTTTCACTCCGATAATATAATAGAAAGACTCTAAAGTGTCGTAGAAAAAACTATATGTAGTTCTTTCTACCACACTTTAAGATTCCAACCAGATCCTTTCATTTAAGACTTGGATTTTTTTTATTTAATCCCTTTTGCATTTCTTCAATGATTAATTGGAATTCCAACTAATCATTTTGGCTGACTGTTTTTACATAAATAATAAGTAAAAAAGCAGTAGGAACTAGAATGAACAGTGCAGTAGCAATAAATGCGAGAATATTGACTTCCATAACCTCTTTATTTTTTATTTTCACAATAACTGGGGATATAATCCCATGGGGAGGAAAAAGGGGTATCCTGTAAATTCAAGGGTAGAGCTTGCAGTCTGATAATACTGAATCAATTCAATATTATGAATATCGGATCTATCAAATCAATTCATAGTTGAGAGGGGAATACTATAACATAGGAAGACCCTTTATCCATACTAAGACCAAAATGGTTTTTTTGATTGGATTAGGAATTCCCTCTTTTCTTTTTTTAATCCTTTTCTCCTTTTTCTTTTCTATACCTCTAACCCATGATCTTTCTTAATCTTATCCAATTTCCCTTCCTTTTTATTATAGTTATACATACAATTATGTATGTATGTATTATATGACCAACTTTATATGGGTCACATGGACATCCAAATAAGCAGTAGAACTGACATGGGGAAAAGAGATCTTAAATAAAAAGGGAATACTATTTATGTATGAATTCCGATAAAATAGCGGTATTCTATATCATATGTGTGTCTTTCTTTATCGATCGGGAGTAGTGAAAAAAAAATGCCTATATGCTTCCCCTCCCTCTTTAATGAGAGATGCAAAATAAAAAAGCGAAGTAAGGGTGCCTTATGGCTATGGGTATTTGATCTTGCTTCCTCCCCTTTTTTTCATGGAAAAGGGAAATATGAATTTATCCATTCATTTCATTAAACCCTAGTTCGGGACTGACGGGGCTCGAACCCGCAGCTTCCGCCTTGACAGGGCGGTGCTCTGACCAATTGAACTACAATCCCCGCGGGATGTATGGCATACCTATTTATTCTTAAATAGAACCATTCATATGCTACATACCTACATATTATATGTGGGTATAGTGAGAGCGACATACTTAGTATGTCGTACTTTTTTATCACTAAAAATGGATAATAATCCACCCTTCAATAAGAAAAACTCTTTTGTTTGTAAGAAAGGAATGAGAGAGATATGGGTTATAAATAAAATTTCTCCCTTTTTTCTTTATCTTTTTTTTCTATAGATCATATCAGACATTTTATTTTATGGAAGAAAAATAAAAGGATTTAGTTCATATTCACGAAGTCCTAGATTTTTGGGCCGAGCTGGATTTGAACCAGCGTAGACATATTGTCAACGAATTTACAGTCCGTCCCCATTAACCGCTCGGGCATCGACCCAGGAAGAATTTATTCTAGGTTTTTTTATAATCTATGATTAACCTCCTTTCAAAATACTCCCTACCCCCAGGGGAAGTCGAATCCCCGCTGCCTCCTTGAAAGAGAGATGTCCTGAACCACTAGACGATAGGGGCATCACTAGACGATAAGGCCATATACAACCGCTCGTGATTATACTATAATCATAGTATGAGCAGTTTTTTGGAATTGTCAATATACTCGAAAAGTATAACTAGATCCAAAGTAAAGAGTTTTTCCTACTTTTCTGTTATGTTTTCATCTAGGAGTTTTTTTAGTTGCTGATTAGATTAATTCATGGATCATCCCCTACTTTATTAGGGAAATTCATTAAAAGGGTATAGAATAAGAATGGATTACTAAATAGGGATTCTCTATCCATATTAGTTCAGTACAGGTAGTTATTTGATTGATCTAAGATGAAAAATAGTCCAATTTCATTTCTTTTTTGGAATTTACATTTGGTGCTTTATTTAGTGTTCAGACCAAAAATGCATACATCCCGCACTAAGTCATAAAATTCTATAAAAAATAGAGAAAGTTTCAAAAACAAAGAAAAAAGTAAATGAATTTTAGTAGAAAAGTATTCCATCAGATTCGAACCGATGACTTACGTCTTAGCACGGCATTACTCTACCACTAATTTTAAAAGCCCTTTATCGGATTTGAACCGATGACTTATGCCTTACCATGGCATTACTCTACCACTGAGTTAAAAGGGCTTTTTATTTAATTCAAAAATTTGACACTTTGATTTCCCATTATGGGTCTACTGCATAATGTACATATTATATGTATAGAGAGAGATATTATGTAGAGATTATATATGTATATATCGATATATAGAAATATAGAAGTTTAGTCATGGCGAGGTTCAAAATCTTGCGAGCTCAAAATATTGAGAAAATTAAGAAAAATAAGAAATAAGAAAAAATTTCCTATTCTCTCTTATAACTTGCACAAAACTAAAGTAGAGGTTTTTTTATATAATAAAATACGTGAAGAAAGAGTGGACACAATAAAAAAAAGCCATACCCTACATAACTTAACTCTTCCTGGTTCAGGGTTTTCTGTTTCCGAAGACTAGTAAAATAGGCGGATTCTGGAACCCTAAGAATTAAATTACCCAATATGATTCGTGGAAGGAACATTTGGTAATGGTCTTGATACTCTATGTTCTTTTTTATGCGTTCTTAGTTCTATTTTTATTCTTTTAAACAAGAATCTAATAAAATAGAATTGAGTGAGTGGAAAAAAGGAGAGAGAGGAAAGTGGTAAATGGAGAGAATCGACTAAGCAGAGACTTTTAGGATCTTCTTTACATCAGGTAAATCTGTCGGTCTTGTCCGTTTTTTCTTTAACTGATGACTCTTTGTTTCTTACTTCTATCAAGCCATAGGGAAGGAAAGTCTATGATGAATTTTAAAAAAGCATCTCACTCTTTCTCTACGGCTCGGACTTAATGATAAGTGGGGGAAGGAAACATCTTCCATAATTTTTTTGTTTAGAATTGAACAAAAAAGAAAAGGAAAAAAGGAATTTATAGGGACAGTCTTATCCCCTAGTGTATATTGTAGGAATAATAAAACTATTCCGTCTCGCAAAGTAAATAATGATCATTGTAGTTATAACCGTAGAATAGGATAGGATCCTAATCGAAATACATACATTTGGTTCAGACGCTATTGGCTTGGTTAAGAAGAGATGGAATGTATTTTACAGACGAGAGTGGCTATCTAAATCCTAAAGTAAAGGCCAGCGATCAAAATAGAAGTACCAACCGTTCAGCGTCATGAACTTTCTCCATCTGATTCAATAAGGGGAATTAGCCTCCTTCTCCATCCAATGGATATCCTTGACAAAGGGTACTATTTATATCATAATCTACATGTAGCGGGTATAGTTTAGTGGTAAAAGTGTGATTCGTTCTATTAATAACGGAATTTGAAATGAGATACTTAAAGGCATCTTTAAGTTTTTTATATTCCGATGAAAACTTTAGTTCTTATAAAGGATTTAATCCTTTTCCTCTCAATAGCATATTGAGGAAGAATATAAATTCTCGCGATTTGTATCCAAAGACTAATTGAAATTGCATCCAAAATACAAATTAGATTAGGAGTACAGAGTCGCGAAGCATAATTTTGCATTGGAGTAATTATTCCCATTTTTAAAATATGAGTAAAGGATCTATGGATGAAGATACTAAAAAGTTTATTTCCAATCGTAACTAAATCTTCTTTTGTTAAAAAAGGAATAAGGAAGCCAAATAGCTAAAAAACGATAGTTTTGGTTTACTAGAACCATCAGCATATTGTTTCAGCTCGGTGGAAACCAAATTCTTTTCCTCGAGGATCTCTTGAATGAAATTAGGGAACGAAGTAAGTAGATTAGATGGATTTAGATCGAAGTTCTATTTCCTACTCTATAAGGATCATCTAGAAAGCGGAGAGCTTTGGTTCCATTCAAATAGAAAAGCTGACATAGATGTTAAGTGGTGAGAATATCCATAAAGGAGCCGAATGAAATCAAAATTTCATGTTCGGTTTTGAATTAGAGACGTTAAAAATAATAAACCAACGTCGACTATAACCCCTAGCCTTCCAAGCTAACGATGCGGGTTCGATTCCCGCTACCCGCTCCATTCTCTATCTCTATAAAAATAAAAGGAGTATTCTTTTTGTCTAGACAAGGTAAAGGCCTGTATTCAACCTTCTTTGTCAACCAGTTTTTGGTACTCTAGAGCGGAGTAGAGCAGTTTGGTAGCTCACGAGGCTCATAACCTTGAGGTCACGGGTTCGATTCCCGTCTCCGCACTTAGCAGTCTGTATAAAAGGACTCTTCTATTTCTCTAGATATGTATGGTAGAGGGTTGGGTGGTATCCAACTTTTTTTATTCATTAGTTCCCGGCCCTAGAGGGAAAAATTGAGCAGTTTGCGAAGGCACTTGCCCTCAGAACGCGCAAGCCTCCTCCCGACTCCGCGTAAAAGAAAAATGAAATGAAAGAAAGGCACAGTCTACTTCTCCCTTCCCTTTAAAAGAAGTTTGCGAGTTCTTTGTCTCAGTGAATACCCGATTTACGGAGCCCTTTCTGGCTCCGTAGCGTACCCCTTTTTTTGAGTGGGATGCAAAGGAAGGATAAGTATAGTAAGGGATACGGTAATAGTACCTTACTAAATTAAGGGGGCGAGCGGCGGGAATCGAACCCGTATCTTCTCCTTGGCAAGGAGATGTTTTACCATTGAACTACGCTCGCTACGCTATATATTTTATAGCGTATATCCGCTTGGGTCGACCGTCTATGTCTGGGTCGACCGTTTCGTTTCATTTTCTATTATATTAGAGTTTTCCTTTTTTTTATTGTCTGTCAATGAATATTCTAAAATGAATATTCTAATAGGAATGGAATTTCATAATACTGAAAGAGAAGAGGTAGCAATTCGGAACGCAAATTGCGTTTTAATTTTAATGCGTCTCACTATTCGAATGTTTTCGAAGAAATGCCCTTTTTATTTTTTTTGTACCTGCCTACTAAATACTAAACAAATTTAAGAAATGAGAGAATTAAGAATAGCTACGAGAAAGACTAGTCCAATCCATAATGATGTACCGGAAAATACAACGTTTTTATTATTTGACCAACCATCAGGAGAAGCAAATACAAGGGGTACACTAATTACTAAGACTGAGGAAGTCGCAATTAATGCAAAAACAGCTAATTGGAAAGCAATAGTCATATTTCTAATCCTCCAAGCTACCATCAAATAAAGTTGACTACATATTTGATCCCTCACTTAACCAAAATTGTAAAAAAATACAAGAAGTAGGAGGGGTTTAATCATGAATCCATTGATTCTTCTCTTTAATTAAAACTTATTTTTACTTACCGCTTTTTTTTATTTGGATATGGGGGTGAGGAGAGGGGGTTTAGTCTTTATTTCACAAATTTCACAAGCGGGTATAGCGGATCATGTATCCGTGTATACAGTATACAGAGATATGTCGAAAAGGGACTTGAATCTGAGATCTTTCTATAGGTTAGTAGAGCTTTTTATATGGCTATGTTCTATTTGTAGGAGTAAAATAGGGATTAGGCTGTGGAGAGATGGCTGAGTGGTTGATAGCTCCGGTCTTGAAAACCGGTATAGTTCTAGGAACTATCGAGGGTTCGAATCCCTCTCTCTCCTTTTGCTTATTGAATATGTTTGTTTCTTTAATTTTTTTTTCTTTATTCTGTCCCTTATCTTTCTTTCATAAAAAGGAATGAATGGCTCGGCTAGATGGAATAACCGAGCCAGAACAGAAAAAAAAAGAAAACATTAGAACAGGTATAAATAAGAAAATCTTAGTTAAGAGGGTTCATGTAAAGAACAGGTTCCAAATCACGATCGATTCCCTTTTCAAAACCTGCTGCAGCAGCTCGGGCTCTTCCTGCATGCCACAAATGGCCCACAAAAAAGAAGAATCCTAGAACAAAATGAGAAGTCGATAACCAACTTCTAGGAGAGACATAATTAACTGCATTGATCTCGGTAGCTACGCCACCCACAGAATTTAAAGAGCCTAAAGGCGCGTGGGTCATATATTCTGCTGAACGTCGTTCTTGCCAAGGTTGTATGTCTTTTTTCAACCTACTCAAGTCCAAACCGTTGGGGCCCCTTAGAGGTTCTAACCATGGAGCGCGAAGGTCCCAAAAACGCATAGTTTCCCCTCCAAAGATAACCTCCCCAGTTGGCGAACGCATTAGATATTTACCTAAACCTGTGGGTCCTTGAGCGGATCCGACATTAGCTCCAAGACGCTGGTCTCTAACTAGAAAAGTAAATGCTTGAGCTTGAGAAGCTTCTGGCCCGGTGGGTCCATAAAACTCACTCGGATAAGCCGTATTATTGAACCATACAAAACAACAAGCGATAAAACCAAAGAGAGATAAAGCAGCTAAACTATAAGACAGGTAAGCTTCCCCAGACCATACAAACGCACGGCGAGCCCATGCGAAGGGTTTGGTTAAGATATGCCAAATTCCGCCAAATACACAAATGAAGCCCAACCATATATGCCCACCAATTATATCTTCTAAATCATCCACACTAACAATCCACCCTTCTCCCCCAAAAGGGGATTTTAGTAAATAACCAAATATAACACTGGGGCTAAGGGTCAAATTGGTAATTTTTCTTACATCTCCCCCCCCAGGGGCCCAGGTATCATATACACCGCCAAAATAAAGAGCCTTGAGTACTAGAAGAAAAGCACCTAGACCTAACAAAATTAGGTGAATACCCAAAATTGTAGTCATTTTATTTCTATCTTTCCATACATAACCAAAAAATGGAAAAGATTCTTCAAGAGTCTCGGGTCCCAGAAGCGCGTGATAAATGCCACCGAAACCTAAGACTGCGGAGGAAATTAGGTGAAGTACTCCAGATACAAAGTACGGAAAAGTATCTAGAACTTCTCCCCCTGGCCCTACTCCCCAACCTAGAGTAGCTAAGTGTGGAAGTAAAATTAACCCTTGTTCATACATGGGCTTTTCTGGTACGAAATGAGCCACCTCAAATAGGTTCATTGCTCCGGCCCAGAATACGATTAATCCGGCATGGGCTACGTGAGCTCCAAGTAGCTTACCGGACAAATTGATAAGTCTGGCATTCCCAGCCCACCAAGCAAAGCCAGTGGTTTCTTGGTCACGACCAGCTAAAACGAAAGTTCCATTAAAGAGCGTTTCCACGTGGTAGAACCTCCTCAGGGAATATAAGATTTTCATGAGGCTGATCCTGAGCTGCCATCCAAGCACGAATACCCTCGTTTAAAAGAATATTTTTGGTGTAGAAAGTCTCAAATTCAGGATCTTCCGCTGCACGGATTTCCTGGGAAACAAAGTCATAGGCACGTAAGTTCAGAGCCAGGCCAACTACGCCAATAGCACTCATCCATAAACCGGTGACGGGTACAAATAGCATAAAGAAATGTAACCAACGTTTATTGGAAAAAGCAACACCAAAGATTTGGGACCAAAAGCGGTTAGCAGTAACCATTGAATAAGTTTCTTCAGCTTGAGTTGGGTTAAAAGCGCGGAAGGTATTTGCACCATCACCGTCCTCAAATAAAGTGTTTTCTACAGTCGCTCCATGAATAGCGCATAGCAGAGCCGCACCTAATACTCCGGCAACTCCCATCATATGAAATGGGTTCAACGTCCAATTATGAAATCCTTGGAAGAAAAGGATGAATCGAAATATCGCTGCTACCCCAAAACTCGGCGCAAAGAACCAACCAGATTGCCCCAGTGGATAAATAAGGAATACAGAAACAAAAACAGCGATTGGACCAGAGAATGAGATTGCATTATAAGGCCGCAATTGAACAGACCGAGCAAGTTCAAATTGGCGTAACATGAAACCTATTAGTGCAAAAGCCCCGTGGAGAGCTACAAAAGTCCATAGACCGCCTAATTGACACCAACGAGTAAAATCTCCTTGTGCTTCCGGCCCCCATAGTAACAACAAAGAGTGTGCTAAACTATTGGCAGGGGTAGAAACTGCTGCGGTTAAGAAATTACAACCTTCTAAATAGGAACTAGCCAATCCATGGGTATACCAAGAAGTTACAAAAGTTGTCCCTGTAAACCAACCCCCTAAAGCGAAATAAGCGCAAGGAAAGAGCAATAGGCCGGACCATCCTACAAAAACGAAGCGGTCCCTTCGTAACCAGTCATCCATAGTATCAAATAGATCATTTTCTTCTTTAGGAACTCTACCAAGGGCTATAGTCATAGTGATCCTCCTATTCAATTACTTCAACCATTTCCGAGCACCTCATGTCACTTCCAAGGCATATGATAGTTTTCTTATCTGTGGACGATTTGTTTCTCGTTCAATGCCCTTTTTCAATGGTCTCGAAGATAGAAATTTTTTATTTTTATCTAGGGAGTCACAACCGAGGTCGTGGTAAATCCATGAATTTGATTCGGTTTGTTTTTCTTATACTCTAGAAATCAACATTTCAATTCAGCATTATTCCATGACTCCTACTTTAAAAGCCTATCTTTTAAGGGAAAAATGAAAATAAAAGTAACCCCTCTATTCTCGTTTCCTCTCTATTTCATGGGTGGAAGAACAAAAAAAGAGGATTCTTAAAAAAAAAATGGATTTTCGAAATCTATTTTTATGTGTAGCGGAAAGGAGTTGCGGTTTCTTCTTATTCCTATAGAACATCTAGTAACAAGAATATGAAATCGTAAATAACAAAAAATTCTTGTCTTGCGCGGTCTAAGTCTAAGGAAATACAAAAAATTCGCTTATACAATTTCATCTACATCGAATTTATATATCAGAATAGCGGATAGAGGCAGCATTCAAGGAGTCAGATCTACTTACTTTATGGTTCTTTCCAATTTTATGTTGGGTTTGATAAGAACCCTTTTTGCTTTCTTGATAAATAATCAACAAAAAAAAGCGTTTTTTCTTTTTTATATAACCTGCTTGTTTTATTATAACAAGTCCTATAGGGAAATGCCCACTAAAGAGAAAATCTATCTCATTCTCTCTCGGCCAATATCAATTTTTAGAAAGAAAAAACAACAATTTTCTTCTTTTTTTATTAACATTAAGAAAAAAGAATATAACTAAAATGGAATTGGCAATATAATTTTTATATACTTTTGAAAGAAAAAAAAAGGTTTTTTGCAATCATTATTTCTTGTCTCTATCATATCACGGAAACCTTTGGATTTGGAACGAGGAGAGATGGCTGAGTGGACTAAAGCGGCGGATTGCTAATCCGTTGTACAATTTTTTTGTACCGAGGGTTCGAATCCCTCTCTTTCCGCTCCCTCGGATCATTTGGGACTTTCGAATTGGAAGGAATTCTGACCCCCGGATTTTCTCATAGATAAATGTAAGAAACAAATCCAATTTGTAAGAAAAAATGCAAAAAAAATGGAATTTTTACTCCTCGCGCCCAGGATTCCGTCCTGGGTCATTGGATAAGAATCCAAAGATAAAGAGGGAAACAAAGAATATCACTACTGTATAAACAAAAAGTTTGAGAGTAAGCATTACATAATCTCCAAGATTTTTTTTTAAGGAATAGATTACCTGTTTTTCCTTACCACACGGATCCACTAGGATGGATTTTTTTTTATTTTGATACCTAAAAATGCAAAAAAGAATTCTTGAAAAAAAATTGCAAGAATTCATTTATAATAAGCACTCTTATCAATATCAAAATAGAGTTAGGTATTGTGTAGGTACCTGCTCAACGTAAGTGCAGAAGGGTAGAAAGGCTGATCCAAATTTATTGCTGCAGCTATCTATTCAATGTAGAAGAATTTTCATTTTAGAATCGAAGGTTCATAATATAAAAATAGAAAAGTTCTCTGCTTTTACCCATTTTTTTTATAATAATAATTTTTTGGAATTAATACATAATTTAATTTAGCAGGCAGAGCAGAGTACTAAAGATTTCATCGAAAACTTACAGCAGCTTGCCAAACAAAGGCTAATAGAAAAAAGAATAGAGGTATGACAGGCATAACATCCACGATTGGGTTGAAAATAGCATAAGCTTCGGGCAATTTGGCAAAGAAAAAACTAGTAGTCGGATAAAGAACAGAATTAAAACAGATACAGGTTAAACTAAGTATATTAGGCATAACAAGCATTTCATTCTTGTAGAGTAAATAATTGGATTTTGATTGAGTTATTTTTCTAAGGGAAATAAGGAAAAGGCAGATTCTAAATCTTTTTTCTTCGGACTTTCCCAAACACAAAATACCTCCTTGTATTTGCACTCTCAAATGAGAGTGGAATAAATTCGACTTTCATATAATATCTTAATAGAATTCCATGTAATGATCAATGCATTTTTTTGATTCTATATTATCCGCATGTCTAGAATACTAGCAAGAGAATATCCCTCATTTTTTATGTAATTGAAATGGGATTGACGAATAACAAATAAACATAATACTGTTTATTAGTGTCGCATAAAACCCGAAATGGGGCGTGGCCAAGTGGTAAGGCAGCGGGTTTTGGTCCCGTTACTCGGAGGTTCGAATCCTTCCGTCCCAGATTGTTTCGGATAGTACAGTACTCTACACGAGACAAAAGTTTATTAAAGAGAATAATGATATCTTATGAACTCTTAGATTAGATGCATTTCTAAGCATTCATTTTCTTTCTCAGAAAACATAATAAAGTCTTAAGTCCAATCAAATTGAATATCTTTATTTTATGAAAAAATTGTGTCTATCAGGCACATTCAGGATATGCCTACGCTATTTACTTAGTCATATTTTTTTCTTACTTTTTTTTTGTATTCGGGTCGAAGAAGTATGGAAGTACGAGAATTCTATAACTACCAAAAACTTTCAATCTTTTCATTGGAATACTTTTTTAGTTAATAGTTAATTTTTTTTGTTACGTAAAAAATATATTGCTAATCTAATTCTAATATAGTAATAAAATTAATTAGTAATTAATTTTATTAAACTTTTTTGGAGGTTGATAGTTTATTTATTGGGGAAGAGTTGATCCTTCTCTTCTACACTTTAAAATTGATGATCTCGAGCCATCCGTTGAGAATGGAAATTTCATAATAAATAAGTCTTAAACAAACCTGTTTAGTCGTCTTTTTCGAACTATGTTTCATTCATATGTTTTTCGAACTATGTTTCATTCATATGATAGAATATGGGTTTAAATAAATAGGATTTTTGTGGGGGCTTCCCCGATAAATACTTAACTTTCTTTTATCCATATTGCTCCATAGATAGCAAGTTTGGATTAGTATACACAAAACTAAACCAATGACTATTCATGATTCCATCCATATTGGATCAATTCTCTATACCACTTTGCAATGAAAAGAGGAATGTTTGTTATGGTAAAACTTCGTTTAAAACGATGTGGTAGAAAGCAACGTGCGACTTGAAGGACATGATCGATTGTGGATTTTGCTATCCACCATTTTCCATAGTAATGAAAATGCTCTTGGCTCGACATAGTCTGTTCTATTCGTCCCGAACCTAATTTGCGCTGGGTTGTTTATTTTTAAGTAAATAGTACACAATGGAGCTCGAGAGGATAGAATTGATTTTTTATCAAGGGAAAGGATCTAGGGTTAGTGAAAACTAATAAATTAGGCCAACTTTGTCAGTCTATCCTTAATATAGAAATCGAAAGGTTAAAATAAGAAAAAAGCCCCATTTTGGAAGATAGGGAAAACTCTTTCAATTAAAAGTATATCAGAATAAATCCTCCTTATTTGATTTCTATAGAAGAGGGAGATGCTTTATCGAAGGAAATAAGAAAAAAGGGTATGTTGCTACTCTTTTGAAAGAAAAAAGAATAGGAATTCCCGAAGTAATGTCTAAACCCAAGGATTTCACAAATCAAAGATAAAGGATTCCAGAACAAGTAAACACAATTTTCAATTGTCTCAACAGCAGAATTGGATCAGAATAAGGAATAAAAGTCAATTCGTTCGAAATGAGACAACGAAAAGAGTTTAGAGACGACTCAAAAATTTTCGAAGGATTTCGCCTTTGAAGTCTGTCAGTCAAAATTAGCCAACTTGAGTCATGAGTATAAATGAAATTTGTTTTTTCTGTAAGGAAATTAATGCACGTAATAGTCTTATTTCTATTATTATAGACAGAAATTCGAATCATTTTCTCGAGCCGTATGAGGAGAAAACCTCCTATACGTTTCTAGGGGGGGGGCGTTGTTTATCTACATCTATCCCAATAAGCTGTCTATCGAATCGTTGCAATTGATGTTCGATCTCGAAGAGAGGGAAGAGATCTTCGAAAAGTAGGTTTTTATGATCCGATAAAAAATCAAACTTGTTTAAATGTTCCAGCTATTCTCTATTTCCTTGAAAAGGGTGCTCAACCGACAAGAACTGTTTATGATATTTTAAGGAAGGCAGAATTATTTAAAGAAAAAGAAAGAATTTTGAGTGAATTGAAGAACTAAATAAATAAAAAAGTAGGAGAAGATCACCAGTATTCCTCGTTCTCTAATTATTTAGACACAATTTACCTCTTTCTTAGTCCTATTTGGATTTATGTCGTGCCAATCCAACATAAGCCCCTATTTTATTTACTTTTTCTATCTAATTTGTTTTCTTATCATTCTATTTCCATTGACAAAGGTCTATTGAACAAATAGAATTTGTAGATAGATGGGTCTCTTTAATCCTCACTCCATATTCGATTTTTCTGCCTACACTTCGCTCAAATGATAAGGGTGTCTCTGTCTCTCTTGCATGTGCATGTATTTTCATACAATATTTTTATTTCTTTAAACTAAAAATCGCTAAAAGAAGCAGCATTTTGCCATCGTGATTGGAGTCGCTCTAATCTTAGTGGAATTTAACTAGACCTGTTCATTTTGCCATTTGAGTGTTTTTCATGGTCGATGTCGATAAAATCTTTCTTTTGATGTCTTGCTAGTTCAATGTTTTGACAGAAGCGCCCGGTGTAATTCCATTGATTTTTTGATTTCGATCGTATCTAAGATCTTTTTTTATCTGGGTTGCTAACTCAATGGTAGAGTACTCGGCTTTTAAGTGCGACTATGATCTTTTACACATTTGGATGGAGCAACAAATTCGTCCAGACTCTTGGTAGAGTCTATAAGACCACGACTGATCCTCAAGGGTAATGAATGGAAAAAATAGCATGTCGTAATAAAATCGAATAAAAATTACGATTTTCTGGGTCTAGTGAATAAATGGATAGAGCCTGGCTCCAATTCTGGTAAAATAAAAAGCAACGAGCTTAACTTCCTAATTGGAATAATTCCCCGCTCTAATTAGACGTTAAAAATAGATTAGTGCCGGATGCGGGGAAAGGTTGGATTTTCGAGTCGACCTTTTTTTTTTTTTTTTAGAAATCCTAATTATTCTTGATTATGGATTGAATGTGTAAAAGAAGCAGTATATTGATAAAGGGATTCCATTCCAAAGTCAAAAGAGCGATTGGCCTGCAAAAATAAAAAATTTATTCTGTTCTCTTTTGTAATTTAGAACAAACATAAACTAATTGTGTAGAAAAGGAGCGGAAAAAGATCTGTGGATTAGACTCCCTTTCTTTCCAGGGTTTGTATTAAAAAATCCAACACCCTGTTCTGACCATATTGCACTATGTATCATCATTTGATAAACCGAGAAATGCTTCTTCTCTCTGATTCAAGTAGAAATACAAATGGAAAAATTCGAAGGGTATTCAGAAAAACATAAATCTTGTCAACAATACTTTGTCTACCCACTTCTCTTTCAGGAGTATATTTATGCATTTGCCCACGATTATGGATTAAATGATTCCGAACCTGTGGAAATTGTTAGTTGTAATAACAAGAAATTTAGTTCACTACTTGTGAAACGTTTAATTACTCGAATGTATCAGCAGAATTTTTGGATTAACTCGATTAATCATCCTAACCAAGATCGATTGTTGGATTACAAAATTGGTTTTTATTCTGAGTTTTATTCTCAGATTCTACCTGAGGGGTTTTCGATCGTTGTAGAAATCCCATTCTCGCTACGAGAATTATCTTGTCCGAAAGAAAAAGAAATACCAAAGTTTCAGAATTTACGCTCTATTCATTCAATATTTCCCTTTTTAGAAGACAAATTTTTGCATTTGGATTCTATTTCACATATAGAAATACCCTATCCTATTCATTTGGAAATCTTGGTGCAACTTCTTCAATACCGTATACAAGACGTTCCGTCTTTGCATTTATTGCGATTCTTTCTCAACTACTATTCAAATTGGAATAGTTTTATTACTTCAATGAAATCTATTTTTCTTTTTAAAAAAGAAAATAAAAGACTATTTCGATTCTTATATAATTCTTATGTATCAGAATATGAATTTTTATTGGTGTTTCTTCGTAAACAATCTTCTTGCTTACCATTA